AATTTCTATAAAAAATTATATAGAAAAGTTTTGTATAAATAAGATTCATAGTATCCTTCTTATTATTAATCGCCTAGAATTTGAACAGAAACTAAATCCATTTGATAGAAAAGCATGCGCAAAGCAAATTTATTATTTATTGAACTTAATCAATGAATTTGCTGTAAAATCAACATCAAGTTTAAATTTTAAAAGACCCTTTTTAGTTCCTGAACACGAACAAGTAAGAATTGATTCAGAAGATAGAATAAAAATTTTCAAATTTTTATTTGATGCAGATAGAACTCTTCCCAACGAGAAAACGAAAAAAAAAAAATCTATTGCACTAAAAGAAATCCATAAAAAAGTCCCTCGGTGGTCATACAAATTAATTAACGATTTGGAACAACAGGAGGGAGAAACTGAGGAAAGTGTGGTAGAAGATCATGAGATTCGCTCAAGAAAAGCCAAACGTGTAGTTATTTTTACTGATAACCAACAGAATACTGATACTGATACTTATAATAATACCCAAGAAACTAATAATACTGATCAAACAGACGAAGTAGCTTTGATACGTTATTCACAACAATCAGATTTTCGTCGAGACATAATCAAAGGCTCCGTGCGTGCTCAAAGACGTAAAATAGTTACTTGGAAATTCTTTGAGGCAGATGTGCATTCCCCCCTTTTTTTGGACCGAATAGACAAATCCCCCCTTTTTTCTTTTGATATTTCCGAACGGATAAACCTAATTTTGAGAAATTGTATGTGGACAAACGCAGAACTCAAAATTTCGGATTATAAAGAGAAAACCACAGAAGAAAGTGAGAAAAAAAAAGAAGAGGATAAAAAAGAAGAAGACAAAAGAAAGGAGAAAGTACGTATAGAAATAGCGGAAGCCTGGGATAGTATTTTACTTGCTCAAGTAATAAGAGGTTTTTTGTTAGTAATCCAATCGATTCTTAGAAAATATATTATATTGCCTTCATTGATAATAGTTAAAAATACCGCCCGTATGCTATTATTTCAATTTCCCGAATGGTCCGAGGATTTAAAGGATTGGAATAGAGAAATGCATGTTAAATGCACCTATAATGGCGTTCAATTATCAGAAAAAGAATTTCCAAAAAACTGGTTAACAGACGGTATTCAGATTAAGATTCTATTTCCTTTTCGTCTGAAACCTTGGCACAGATCTAACCTACGAGCCCCTTATAACGATCCAATGAAAAAGAAAGATTCCAAAAATGATTTTTGTTTTTTAACAATTTTTGGAATGGAAGCTGAATTCCCTTTTGATTCTCCCAGAAAACAACTTTCATTTTTTGAACCTATTTTTAAAGAACTCAAAAGAAAAGTTTTAAAATTGAAAAAGAAATGCTTTCTAATTCTAAGAATTTTAAAAGAAAAAACAAAATTGTTTCTAAATGTTTCAAAAGAAACAAAAAAATGGGTCATTAAAAGCATTCAGTTTTTAAAAGAAATAAAAAAAGAACTCTCAAAAATAAACCCAATTCTCCTGTTTGGATTGAGAAAAAGAAAAGTATATGAATTTGAATTGAGTAAAACTAAAAAAGATTCGATAATCAGTAATTTGATGATTCATGAATCGTCCATTCAAACTATACCTCGGGATTGGACAAATTATTCATTGACAGAAAAAAAAATGCAGGATCTAACTGATAGAACAAACACAATCATAAATCAAATAGAAAAAATAAAAAATGAAAAAAAAAGGGGATTTCTAATTCCAGATCGAAATATTAGTTCTAACAAAATAAGTGATGATGATAAAAGGTTGGAATCACAAAAAAATATTTGGCAGATATTAAAAAGAAAAAATGTTCGATTAATCCGGAAATCACATTATTTTTTTAAAATTTTCATTGAAAGGATATACATAGATATCTTTCTGTGGATCATTAATATTCCTAGGATCAATACACAACCATTTCTTGAATCAATAAAAAAAATTATTAATAAATACATTACCAATAATGAAACAAATCAAGAAAAAATTGATAAAACAAATCAAAGTTTAATTCACTTTATTTCGACTCTAAAAAAGGCACTTTATAATACTAATATTAGTAATAAGAATTCAAATAATTTTTGTGACTTATCCTACTTTTCACAAGCCTATGTATTTTACAAACTCTCACAAACCCAATTTATTAATTTCTATTTATATAAGTTAAAATCTGTCTTTCAATATAATGGAGCAGCCCTTTTTATTAAAAATGAAATAAAGGATTCTTTTGTTGGAACACAAGAATTGTTTCATTCTCAATTAAAACATAAGAATCGTCAGAAGTCTGGAATGAATCAATGGACAAATTGGTTAAGGAATCATTATCAATATGATATATCTCAGATTAGATGGTCTAGACTAGTAACACAAAAATGGCGAAATAGATTCAATCAACACTGTATGAATCAAAATAAGGATTTATGCAATTCATCTAAAAAAATGAAATTTATTCACTACGAAAAACAAAATAATTTTGAAAAGGCTTCATTACTGAATCAAAAGGAGAGTTTTAAAAAACAATATAGATATGATCGGTTAGCATATAAATCTATTAATTCTGAAGATACGAAGTACTCTTCAATTTATGAATCGCCATTTCACGTAAAAAATAACCAAGAAGTTTTTTCTAATTCCAACACACATAAACGAAAATTATTTAATATGATGGAAGGTATTCCTATTATCCCTATCAATAATGATCTAGTACAAGATGATATTAGAGATATGGAGAAAAATATGGATAGAAAATATTTTGATTGGAGAATTATCCATTTTTGTCTTAGAAAGAAAGTCGATATCGAAGCCTGGATAAATATTGATACTGACAGTAATAAAAAATCTACTAAGGCTAAGCTTAATAATTATCAAATAATTGATAAAATAAAAAAGAAAGATCTTTTTTACCTCACGATTCATCAAGATCAAGAAATCAACCTATCCAATCAAAAAGGGTTTTTGGATTGGATGGGAATGAATGAAGAAATATTAAATCGTCCCATATCAAATCTTGAACATTGGTTCTTCCCAGAATTTTTGATACTTTATAATTTGTATAAAACTAAACCGTGGTTTATACCAATAAAATTACTTCTTTTAGATTCTAATATAAATGAAAACGCTACTGATATTGAAAACAAAAGCATCGCTGGAAATAAAAAAAGAGATCCTTTTATATCCTCCAATGAAAAAAAATCTCTTGAATTAAAAAAACGAAATAAAGGTCAAAAAGAATCCGCGGACCAAGCAAACCTTGAATCCGCTCTTTCAAACCAAGAAAAAGATGTTGAAGAAGATTATATGGGATCGGACATGAAAAAACATAAAAATAAAAAGCAATACAAGAACAATACAAAAGCGGAGTTTTATTTCTTGCTAAAAAGGTATTTGCATTTTCAATTGCGATGGGATGATATTTTAAATAAAAAAATAATCAATAACATCAAAGTATATTGTCTCCTGCTTAGACTGATAAATCCAAGAGAAATAACTATATCCTCTATTCAAAGGGGAGAAATGAGTCTGGATATTCTGATGATTCAGAAAAATTTAACTCTTACAGAATTGATCAAAAGAGGAATTTTTATTATTGAACCGATTCGTCTATCTATAAAAAATGATGGACAATTTATTATGTATCAAACCGTTGGTATTTCATTGGTTCATCAAAGTAAACACCAAATTAATCAAAAATACCGAGAAAAAAACCATGTTGATAAGAATTCTGATGATAAGAATTCTGATAAAGTCATTACCAAATATCAAAAGATGACTGGAAATAGAGATAAAAATAATTATGATTTGTTTGTTCCTGAAAATCTTTTATCACCCAGACTTCGGAGAGAATTTAGAATTCTAATTTGTTTCAATTCTAGGAATAGAAATAATATGCATAAAAATTCAGCATTGGGGAATGGGAATAAGGTAAACAGCCAGGGTTTGGATAAAAGCAAAGGATTAAAAAAAAAACTTATTAAATTAAAGTTATTTCTTTGGCCCAATTATCGATTAGAAGATTTAGCTTGTATGAATCGGTATTGGTTTGATACCAATAACGGCAGTCGTTTCGGTATGGTAAGGATACATATGTATCCGCGATTGAAAATTTATTACTAGTCCATTTTTGCTATATTTCCCATCCCATATCACAGCGGGTCTATGACGACAAAGAGGTGCACACATCCATTGTCTTACATTCCATTCTGATACATGATACTAATTCAATGACCTATCAATTCGATCTAGAAATGAATCAATAAAACCTTCTGATTGTAGGACTAAGTTTTTATCTTTTGGGAGTGCAGAAAACAACCACCCTTTTGTATACCTTTTCAAATGTATACCTTTTCAAATCGAATTTAAAAATGAAAATCGGATTGATTCAATTTGATTTAAAAAAATCCAAAATTTATAACGAAATTAAGATTATTGTCTATACCAAACTAAAACGAGTGACATTATTATTACTGATCAATAAATATATCTATCAACAAAAATATCTTAAAAAAGGAGGGGGTTTCATTTTATGGTAAAAAATTCATTCATCTCAGTTATTTCACAAGAAGAAAAAGAAGAAAACAGGGGATCTGTTGAATTTCAAATATTTAGTTTCACCAATAGGATACGAAGACTTACTTCACATTTACAATTACACAAAAAAGACTATTTATCTCAGAGAGGTCTACGTAAAATTCTGGGAAAACGCCAACGACTGCTATCTTATTTGTCAAAGAAAAATAAAATGGGTTATAAAGAATTAATTAATCGGTTGGATATTCGGGAATTAAAAACTCGTTAATTTGAAGAGGCATTTTGAATTATTTGATTTATTAGATCTTGAATTTGAATGAACTTTTTTTCATTTTCAGAAATTCATGAAAGAATGAATTAAGGAAAAACCTATGAATATACCAGCTACAAGAAAAGACCTCATGGTAGTCAATATGGGTCCCCACCATCCATCAATGCATGGTGTTCTTCGACTTATCATTACTCTAGATGGTGAAGATGTTATTGACTGTGAACCAATATTGGGTTATTTACACCGAGGGATGGAAAAAATTGCGGAAAACCGAACAATTATACAATATTTGCCTTATGTAACACGTTGGGATTATTTAGCTACTATGTTCACAGAAGCAATAACGGTAAATGGACCGGAACAGCTGGGAAATATTCAAGTACCTAAAAGAGCCAGCTATATCAGAATAATTATGTTGGAGTTGAGTCGTATAGCTTCTCATCTGTTATGGCTCGGTCCTTTTATGGCGGATATTGGTGCACAGACTCCTTTTTTCTATATTTTCAGAGAAAGAGAATTAGTATATGATCTATTCGAAGCTGCCACCGGTATGAGAATGATGCATAATTATTTTCGGATCGGGGGAGTAGCGGCTGATCTACCTCATGGCTGGATAGATAAATGTTTGGATTTCTGCAATTATTTTTTAACAAGGGTTGCTGAATATCAACAACTTATTACACGCAATCCAATTTTTTTAGAACGAGTCGAGGGGGTAGGCATTATTGGTCGAGAGGAAGTAATAAATTGGGGTTTATCGGGACCAATGCTGCGAGCGTCCGGAATACAATGGGATCTTCGTAAAGTTGATCAGTATGAGTGTTACGACGAATTTGATTGGGAAGTACAGTGGCAAAAAGAAGGAGATTCATTGGCTCGTTATCTAGTCCGAATTGGTGAAATGATAGAATCCATAAAAATTATTCAACAGGCTCTCGAAGGAATTCCGGGGGGGCCATATGAGAATTTAGAAATCCGATACTTTGATAGAGAAGGGAATCCAGAATGGAATGATTTTGAATATCGCTTTATTAGTAAAAAACCTTCTCCTACATTTGAATTGCCGAAACAAGAACTTTATGTGAGAGTCGAAGCCCCAAAAGGAGAATTGGGGATTTTTCTGATAGGGGATCGGAGTGGTTTTCCTTGGAGATGGAAAATTAGACCGCCGGGTTTTATCAATTTGCAAATTCTTCCTCAGTTAGTTAAAAGAATGAAATTGGCTGATATTATGACAATACTAGGTAGTATAGATATCATTATGGGAGAAGTTGATCGTTGAAATGATAATTGATACACCAGAAGTACAAGATATCGATTCTTTTTCTAGATTGGAATTTTTAAAAGAGGTCTATGGAATTATATGGTTATTTATTCCTATTTTGACTCTTGTATTGGGAATCACAATAGGCGTACTGGTAATTGTATGGTTAGAAAGAGAAATATCCGCGGGAATACAACAACGTATTGGACCTGAATACGCCGGCCCTTTGGGAGTTCTTCAAGCTCTAGCAGATGGGACAAAACTTCTTTTCAAAGAAAATCTTTTTCCATCTAGAGGGGATACTCGTTTATTCAGTATCGGTCCATCCATAGCAGTTATATCAATTTTAGTAAGCTATTTAGTAGTTCCGTTTGGTTATCGCCTTGTTTTAGCGGATCTCAATATTGGTGTTTTTTTATGGATTGCCATTTCAAGTATTGCTCCCATTGGACTTCTTATGTCAGGATACGGGTCAAATAATAAATATTCCTTTTTAGGTGGTCTACGAGCTGCTGCTCAATCGATTAGTTATGAAATACCATTAACTTTATGTGTGTTATCCATATCTCTACGTGCGATTCGTTGATATATAGACATAAGCTTTTCTTTATTCTTTCTTTCTAGGAAAGTGGTGGAATGAATTGAGTAGAGTAGATATCTTCATTTTTTTTTATTAATTATTCGGATTTCGGATTGAAGAATTAAATCAAATAGTTATATGAGTGAAAAAAAACAGCTTATATATAATATATAAATAAGTATAAATAAGATAATTTAGAATATATAAATTCGCAGTAAAAATATTGAGTCTCATTTTCCATGTATAAGAGTTAAAGAGTTAAGCGGAAATAAACATAAGAAACCGTTTACCCCAAGATTGGTTGATTAGTCATCCTGACTTGAAGCGGGCTCAAAAGATCCACCGTATTGAGTTTTCACTATTATTTGTATGTATTACCATACACGTATTATCATAACGGGGGGTTGAACAAAAACGAGTGGATGGTTAGAAACACCAAAATATGAAACGGATTTGTAATGGAAATGGAGATTATGTAAATTATCCAAAAGAACATTTTGACATAATATACAAACTAAAGAATACTAATTGGGGCTTAAAGTTGGTAGAAATTATTAGGCAGTACTCCCCAAGGCACGATTCCAATCCAGAGTATGCTCCTATCCACCGATTAAATACATAACTATTGGGAACGAAAAAACCCTTTACTTTCTTTTGTAAGCCCTCTTTTTCTCAGAAATAGAAAGAAGAATAGGAACGAAAAAAAAAAAAGAGAAAGAAACCCAATTCCAATAAAAAAAAATCTTTTTTATCTTTTTCCATATCCATATTCATATATATAGAATATATAGAATTTGTATCATAATTCATGAATTAATATGGAATTTTTTTTTTAAGTGAAAAAG